CTAGCATGACCACTTGATAAAATTGGAGGGAAGTGGAGTAAATGGCCGATACTACTGGAAGGATTCCTCTTTGGATAATAGGTACTGTAACTGGTATTCTTGTGATTGGTTTAATAGGTATTTTCTTTTATGGTTCATATTCCGGATTAGGTTCATCCCTGTAGTAATCTGATGAATTGAGTTGTAGACGTAAGAACCCGACGGGATTCCCTTCTTTGTTTGTCTGATTCGAGGGGAAAGGGCCCGTTGGGTTCTTAAGAATCAGAGTCTTTTTTTTCGTCTAAATGACAAAGTTGATTTAGTTTTCTACTGTTCCAAAAAACTCCATTCCATTTTTTCTGATTGAGGATCCTTTTGAAAAAAGAACTTCATTGATTGATTCACCTGCTCGTTGATAGTATCTATGGGTACTTTACAAGTTATAAGAAGGGAGGAATTACTCAATTTTCGGATTATCTAGATTTCAGATATCATACAAATACTTTTCTATACTCTTAACTTTATTTCTAATTTATATTTTATATATTTTATTTTCTTATCTCAGAAAAATTTCAATTTTTTATAAGTTCATTGAATAACTTCTATTTAATCAAAAAAACGAGATTCCCCCCTTTTTTTGGTTGTCCACTACTTTATTTTTATTGTACGTAATAAATAAAAAAGGAAGTTCTGATACATCTGAAAACCGACACGAAGACTAGGAATTTTTGGCGAACAGGATTAAAAATCATTACTCTTTCGACACAAGAAGGGGAATTTTCTCCACCCCTATTTTTGTGTCGAAGAATAGGAAGACAAATAATCCCTCCTAGAATTATTTGTTGCCCACATTTATAGTTCCGCGCTTACTTATGCGACTATCTATCCCAATCTTATTCTATTTGAAATAGAATAAGATTGATAATTTAAATCCGGCATATAGTATAGTATAGTATAGTAGCATAGTCGTACGAATTCAATTTGGCTAAAAAAAACAAAGAAAGCGGTGGTAAAGTCAAATAAAATAGTCTTCTTCAAAAAGGATCTACCTATATATGATATGACTAGAAATGCGGTACAAGAGATTCCCCGAATCTTGTAGAAAAATCAAAATATATAGTAAACAAGTAAATAAAAGGTTTTTCAGAATTTCAGTTTTTTTTGATGATACATAATCGACAACAATAATTTGTTTCTTTTTATGAACTTGATGTCGATAAATCGGAGAGTCTAGAAATTCATTTCGGCCAATTGAACCTTCTCGAACTGTTTCTTTTTAAGAACCAAAAAGATTTGTGCCAAAATAACAGATGCCAAGAAGAATAAAAGACCTTGGACACGTAATGGATCTTGAAGTACTATTTCTGCATCTCCCTGACCAAATCCACCCACATTAGGATTACTCGTTAGTGGTTGATCAAATCTGATGGATTCACCTTCTGAAACAAGAAGTTCTGGTCCAGGAGGGATAATATCAACCACTTGACCTCCATCCGACGGATCTGTTATGGTTATTTCGTACCCCCCCTTTTCTTTTCGTATGATTTTACTTACTATACCCGCTCCTGTAGCATTATAAACTGTATTGTTACTCTTGCTTCCGTCGGGATAAATCTGACCCCTTCCCCTATTTCCCCCTACGTACATAGGATATTTTAAGAAGTGAACATCCTTCTTAGTAGCGGGGTCGGGCGAAAGAATAGGAAAGGTGATTTCGCTATATTTCTGACCAGGGACAGGCCCTATCACAAGAATATTTTTTTTATTAGGGCGGTAGCTCTGAAAAGACAAATTGCCTATCTTTTCTTTCATCTTGGGAGAAATACGATCGGAAGGAGCTAATTCAAACCCCTCCGGTAAAATAAGAACAGCCCCCACATTCAAACCCCCTTTCTTACCATTAGCAAGAACTTGTTTCACTTGCTTATCATAAGGAATTCGAACAACTGCTTCAAATACAGTATCAGGAAGTACCGCTTGTGGAACCTCAATATCCACGGGCTTATTAGCTAAATGGCAATTGGCACATACAATACGCCCAGTCGCTTCTCGTGGATTTTCATAACCCTGCTGCGCAAAAACGGGATATGCACTTGAAATGGATGTTCGAGTCATGATATATATCATGAGCGATACGGAAATAGATCGAGTAATCTGTTCCTTTATCCGAGAAAAAGTATTTCTAGTTTGCATGGTCTAATCATTGATCCGAAAATTTCTACAATAAATTGGGTAGGTCGCTCGTATAGTTCCCTATCCACGATTCTGCTATTTACTGGAATCATTTTACTGGAATGCTATAGGATGAAAATCCCTCGGGTAGAAAGTTTTTAATGCTTATGTAGAACTACACATTAAGAAACATTCTAATTTGATTAGATTAATATCGGTGGATCATTTATTAATCATTCATTGAATGATAAATAACTACAAGTGACGGAGATACACGATTTAAATAAAGGAAAATCCAATATTTTAAAATAGTATCGAGAATAACTGGAAAAGTGGAAACAAGACCAGATATGATTTGATCATTATGAACAAATCCAAAATCCTTGTAGACAGAACCAATCATTAGTTCCCAACCGTGGGTTGAATGAAATCCGATACATAAATCCGTTAATAAAAGAATCGAAAAAGCTTTTACTGTATCGCTTACGTTATATAGGAATTCCTGAGCCCAAGAGTTAAGAATAACAAGTTCTTGATTACCTAAAATAGAATAACCGCTTAGAATAGCAAAACATATTATATTTGTCGAGAAGTGCAAAATCATATGTATACGATCCTCATTGTGTATCTTGATTAATTGGATCGTTTCTTTGTGGATTCCTATAGGAAGCTTTTGTAGATGTATTTCCGAGTATTCCTTGATCAGTTCGTCCAAGAAGAGGATTTCCTCTAATTCTATGAACTTTTCTAAAATACTTTTTTCTTGAATATCATTCAAAAAGATTTCGGATTGATCAGTATTCGACCAATTAGTAACCCAAGATTCCATACTTTTAGTAAATGATGAGAGAGAAATCCAACAGGACAAAAACACTATAGATGCAAGATACAAAAGAGGAATGAATGCTTTCTTTTTTGCCATTTTTCGTCTGTGAATTATTAATTAACCCACTTCATTCGTCGACTCTATGTGATCGAATATCTCTTTTACCCATGAGTTCTAGACAAGGTATTAAACCTATGAATCTATTTTATTTATGATTTTGTGTGAATCTAGAACGAATACAAAAATAGACTACGACTCCGCTTCGAATTCGAATCAAGAAATAATCAAAAATAGTGTTTCCAGATCTCTCAATTCATCAAATTTCTTAAAGTGTCTCCTTTCGATGAATGACCGAAAGGAGACACTTTAAGATTTAAGAAATAAATATTATTGATATTTTGAGACGAAAGAATTCCTTTTCTATAAAAATATAGAATATTTTGAAAAAATTCCAACGATTACCCATATCCAAGAATAGAATAATTGAGAGAAAGATATTGTGATGATAAAAAAAATGAGTGGTAAAACAAGACAGAAATGGACCAGTTATCATTATTAAGAAAACCCTTTATTGGTTAGTATTAGTAATGGAACACAAAAGAAAGGATAAATTAAAGGGTCGATTGAAAGAAATAATTTACACGATAGGATTTATCTGCATCTAAAGTATCAATTCCAACAAATATTGAAAAAAGATGAATTTATTTCTTTCGAAATCATTTGATATATCCGATGAATTGAATCTAGTAGTTCAATTTGTTACTTGTTTAAATTGAGTTGCATGGATTTGGATACGCATAAAAAACCTCAAAGGAGGGGGTTTTGTTTTAGGGTTGTTCCATATCTATCGGCTTTGGCTCGACTGAACGTTTTGACGAAACTTCAGTTAAATTATGTTATAGAAAAAACAGGAATTTTTTCCCTCCTGCTGAGAAAGCATTCATCCTTCAGCCCATTTCCTTTTCTCAAAAGACTTCAATTGGTACGCACAAAAAATAGGCCAATTCGGTGGCTTTTTGTTCAATTTCTCGTGAAGGCAAATTCTCATCAGTACGGGTCAACGGAATAGCCCCTCGGCCTCTGATGTCCATATAAAGGATACGACGAGCATAAATACCCTCTTTAACTTCTATTCTAATGGACTGAATATCTTTTATACGGAATTGGAGGAATATGCGACGATTTTTTCCAGGAAATCCCCAACGAAAAATACACACTATTCCCTCCTTTCTATCGAATCGATCATAACCACTACCTACATTCCAGGAAATTGTGCACCACAAATAGGAACTAATAAAGAAACCAGCGATCCCGTAGAAAGACATCACGATCCCTTGTGGAAAAAAAACAATTTGCTGAGCCGGAACAAAAGATATCAAATTTCTACCAAGATAACTGGAAGTTCCAACCAATAAGAATCCTAATGAACCTAAAAAAACGATAAGGGCCCAGCAAAAATTACTTAGTTTTCGAGACCCCGTTATACGTTCTATCCATATATGTTCTGATCGCCAACTCATACTTCATCCGATTTAATTTTATTGGAATTCAGAGAATACCCCAAATTATTTTGACTTTACTTTTTTTTTGTTTCCGAAGGAACTCTCATCAAACTAGCACTAGTTTGATGTGAACTAGTGCTAGTTGATGTGAACCTTTAGGAGTAATTTATCAAATTGGTTAGATCTAAACTAATAACATACCCTTCCTTAAATCCCAAATATACATATTACAGATGGATCCACCAACTTTAGGTATCCAACGATCCTGCTCTATTTGAAACTAGCTGGAATTTATTTACCCATAGATCATTTTCTACAGGCATAATAGCTTTTTCCTTTAGAAATCACATGTCATACCATATTTCCATTTCCCGAAAGAAATAAATATCTGTGTTATGCTAGCAAGTAGAAGTTCAAAAAAAAATGGATGAGATTGGGTCCCCTCAGATCTAAACAATCTTGTTTTTTTGAACATAAAGAAATAAAGAAGCCATTGCAATTGCCGGAAATACTAAGCCTACTAAAGGCACAAAAATAGAGGGAAAAGTGAAAGTTGTCATAAAACGGGGTACCTCGATTTACTATATTGCACCTGTTATTATTTTTTTTATATCATATTTTACAATAATTATAATTCAAAATTGTAATTATTATGAATTGGTCTTTATTATTAAATTCAATTTATTAATAAATTGAATTTGAAAATTCTTATAGAAGTAATAAATATCTATATATCTAAGTAAGTATATAGACTAAGTCCAAGGAATGTAGAACTAAATAAATGGACTTATTCTTCTTTCTACACGAAAGATACCTATGATAATCAACTTTATTATATTAATTATATTTAATTAGATTTTTTTCTTAATTTCTTTGTGTTTTGTTCTTGTCTTCTAATTTGAAAAGGTTTCTTACAAATTCTCGAAAGATTTGCTAGAATGCGACACAACCAGGATTTTTAGTGAAAATGAGATTTTCGGGCGATGCAGAAAGATAAAAAACTATATATCTATCTTTTCTATATTTGATTATCTACGTAAGGCGAAATTCGTTTTATTTGCCTAATGTCACGAAAGGAAGAACTCACGCTTTTATCTTCTTGATAAAGACTTCTTAATTAGTAATGGGAAATCTAGGTAAAAAAAAGAGTTATCCGCAACTTTTGCTTCTTTCTACAATTAGATCTTAGGTCACCAACAAAAGACAATTGCGTTCTTATTTACTTTAATTCCGACAAGCTAACTACTTGTTTGCTACAAATAAAATAATTGAACTTAATACGCTCTACTTGATTGAATTTGAATTCAACGGAAAAAAGGCGTGGAGCTTAAATAACTCACTCAGAACACTTTTTAAAGTATTACGTGGTACGATTAGGTCGAATAAACCTTTCTGGAATAAATATTCAGCCGCTTGTGAACCTTCAGGTACTGTTTTATTCAATGTTTGTTCAATTACTCTTTTACCCGCAAATGCAATGTAGGAATTGGGTTCGGCAATAATGATATCTCCCAACATACCAAAACTAGCTGTTACCCCACCAGTAGTAGGAGATGTAAGGATTGATACATAAAATAACTTTTTATTGGATTGATAATCATATAAGGCAGATGATATTTTAGCCATTTGCATCAAGCTCAAACTTCCTTCTTGCATGCGCGCCCCCCCCGAAGCGCACACTATAATAAGAGGTATAAGTCGATTGGTAGCATACTCAATCAAACGAGTGATTTTCTCCCCCACCACGGATCCCATACTACCTCCCATAAACTGAAAATCCATAACCCCAATTGCTATGAGAATACCATTTAGTTGACCTACACCTGTTTGAACAGCCTCAGTTAATCCTGTCTTTCTTTGATAAGAATCAATACGATCTTTATAAGGCTCCTCCTCCGAATGAAATCCAATGGGATCCAGAGAAACCATGTCTTCATCCATAGGATACCAAGTACCGGGATCGATCGAAAGTTCGATTCTTTCTGAACTACTCATTTTCAAATGATATCCACATTGTTCACAAATATTCATTTTTGATTTCAAAAATTTCTTATAATTTAATCCATAACAATTTTCGCATTGAACCCACAAATGTCTGTATTTTTGAGTTGCATCGAGATCATTAGACCCTTCTCTTAGAGTTAAATCACTACTCTTCGCGTGGGTTCGTAGACTGGACCTCCCGCTTTCACTACTATTTATACGTTTATCAAAAATGTACCTAGAAATGTAACAGTCACTACTATCACTTACAATGGACGTATCAATACAGATTTGAGACTGAAGATAACTGTCAATGCAACTATTAATGTGATTATTCCAACTAGATTGAATTACATACATGTAATGATTGGATAAGGAATCTTCACTCGTAGATCCATTATTCATACAACTAGAATTGCGATAATGATAAAAAGAATTCTCTAATTCACTCATAAAAGAATGGTCGTTGTCAATCTCAAAAATATGATTTTCAATATCAAAATAGATAGAATAAGTATCTCCATTACTATCCCTAACTAAAAAAGTATCATCAGAGAGAAAATTCCAAATGTATTTGAAGCCGAATAAACGATCCACATTAGTGTAACTAGAATTGTCACGACCCCTGCAACTATGAATATTTTTAGCCCTACCTTTTCTATTCGGATCTTCACTTTCACTAGTATTTTCAACAGGACCAAGATTGTCCATTGAGTTCTTTATCCCATACCTATGCTCTAACTCTTTTTTAAACACCATCGAATTAAACCACCATCTTTCCATAGAGTTTTCTTGCCCCCTATTTGTTTGCATAAAAATACAATAGATGAATAGTCATTCGAGCCACAATTTATTTATTTCCTATCAGACTAAACATAAAATTTCAATCACTGAAGTGTGAAAAAAGATTCTTTTTTGTTTTATGGGAATCCGGGGGTAAAACTTCACTATATATGATATGAATATGATGGATTCTAAATATTATAAATAATAATGGTAAAGAGGGGTTTTTTCTATGTCTTCGTATCGAACAAAAAA